TATGGGTTGGTAATGATTTCATTATAGGGATTCCTTGCTTATATGTATTTGCATAAATAAAATACAAATTTTTTTTTCAGATCCATGAAAGAGTTGAATGAATGAGAAAGATAGTGAACTTTTTTTTAATTATTGATAAAAATTAAATAAATAAAAGAAGAAATACTTAGAAAGTCAAATGGGCTTTTTATTGGGGATAGAGGGACTTGAACCCTCATGATTTTGAAAATCAACGGATTTTCCTCTTACTATAAATTTCATTGTTGTCGATATTGACATGTAGAATGGACTCTCTCTTTATTCTCGTTTGATTAATCACTTTTTAAAAAGATATAGCAAACTTTGTAATGAATAATTTGATTACAAAATATTGAGTTCTTTTTTCATTGAACTTCTATTCGAATCAATTCACCATAATTTAGAATTATTTCAATTCATAAATATTTCCGAATTTGCTATTTCATAATCATTCAAACTCTCTTTATGAACATGAAGAATATAATTTGATCGTGATTATGATCAATCGATTGATCAATCAGTATATATACGTATGTCTTCAATATACAGGGTTATTCTTTCTCTTATTTCGATAGAGAAATTCCACCTACCAATGCAACGTAATCAACTCTATTCGTTAGAATAGCTTCCATTGAGTCTCTGCACCTATCCTTTTTTTCTAGTTTTATAAGAGTTTTCTCAAAATAAAGATTTGGCTCAGGATTGCCCATTTTTAATTCCAGGGTTTCTCTGAATTTGGAAGTTAACACTTAGCAAGTTTCCATACCAAGGCCCAATCCAATCAAGTCCGTAGCGTCTACCAATTTCGCCATATCCCCCTTTCTCCTTTTTTTTGAGACTAAGATTCAATTTTCAATTTGAATCATTTTCTATTTCTTGTTATTTTTTTTTTGAACCCTTGAATTCTTTCAATAATATTGAATTATTTTATTCAATATTGAAAGATGTATGCTGCTATTTTTTTTTACTATATTCTTTCGATAATATAAGTTCATCTCTATTCGATAAACATTATTTATTTCAGTCAGAAATGATTCTATTATTGATATATTTGCAATTTCATATGAATAGATACATCCTAACTATATCTTCTTTATCCCTTTATTTTTGAAAGTTTTATTTTGAATAGTGTAAAGTTCTACATTCATTCTCTTTTTCTAAATGAAATCAAAAAATCGAATTTAAGATTGTATATTTATCTTATTCTTCTTTATCTTATTCTTTTATTAGGACCGATCTGTTAGAATTTCATTACCATAATTTGGTATAATCACTTTAGTTAAGCTTTAAAATTTGAATTTTCGAAGCATAACGAAGCATAAATAATATAATAATATCAAATATATAATAATATCAAATATCCTTTTTATTAAAAAAAATGGAATAATCTAAATAGAAAATTGAAATGGAATGTATAATTTGTAATCAAATTTGAGAGAATGTGTAATTCTAGTCTAATAGATATTTATCTAGCCTAATAGATAGATATATCTATCTATTTGAAATACTTTTTATTTTTATTCTATTATATAAATATATAAAATTCTATTATATAGAATATATATAGAATAGAAATATATATAGAATAGAAATACTCTAAAACAAATGTATTCGAAATAGATATATTTCAAAATAATAAAAAAAATAATAAAGAATGTTAAAAAAAATCGAATTGTAGAATTTCGAATTGAATTTCATTATATTTAGACATATTATAGTGAATAAATTATTCACTATTTCGTTTTCTTTAAAAGGAAAATATTGAACTAAAACATTATGAATTATATAGTTAGTTATATACTTTAAATTATACAGTTTAGTTCATGTGAAAAGAATAGCTAAATTCATAACTTCGATCCGAGATTTTCCTAAATTTCTATAGAAGATTTTTCTCTTATGTGAGCCCGCTTAGCTCAGAGGTTAGAGCATCGCATTTGTAATGCGATGGTCATCGGTTCGACTCCGATAGCCGGCTTTTTTCTATAGACTTTATTATAATTGATAATATTTCTCTCCCTTTCTCCGAATAAAACGCTGGATTCATGATCTGTTATGGGGCGGTAACTTGCAATTTTTAATAAAAAAATTGGGTTAGAGGAATTCAATCTCTGCAGAAAAAATCATCATAAAAACCTCAACTTTCTATAAAAAATCAAAAATATATATATACAAAAAATCCATATGGTGATACAATTGATTTTTTTTAGTATTTTACTTTAGTCGATTTTGCTTTGTTTATCCTGTAGTTCAGTTTGAATTTAGATTTATCGTGTAAAATGAAAAACTTTAATAAAAAATAAAAAAAGGAGGAATCTTTATGTCTCGTTATCGAGGACCTCGTTTCAAAAAAATACGCCGTCTGCGAGCTTTACCAGGACTAATTCAAAAAAGATATAAATATAAATTCGAAAGTGATCCTAAAAAAAAACAATTTCGTTTTAGGAAAAGATCGAAGCAATATCGTATTCGTTTAGAAGAAAAACAAAAATTACGTTTTCATTATGGTTTGACAGAACGACAATTAGTTAGATATATGCGTATCGCTGGAAAAGTCAAAAGATCAACAGGTCAGGTTTTATTACAACTACTTGAAATGCGTTTGGATAACATCCTTTTTCGATTAGGTATGGCTTCGACCATTCCTGGAGCCAGGCAATTAGTGAACCATAGACATATTTTAGTTAATGGTCATATAGTTGATATACCAAGTTATCGTTGCAAACCCAGAGATATTATTACTACGAAGGATAACGAAAGATCAAAAAATTTGATTCAAAAATCTATTGCTTCATATGCTCACAAGAAATTGCCAAAACATTTGACTATTGACTCAAAAAACTATAAAGGACGAGTAAAGAAAATAATAGACAGGGCAGAGGTCGGTTTGCGAATAAATGAGTTCTTAGTTGTAGAATATTATTCTCGTCAGATTTGAACCCAATGAAATAACAGTTCATAGAATTTTGCCCTTTTCTTTTCGCCGAAGTAAAACTAAATAAAATTAAATCCTGAATTCCTATTTTGTGAATTCATGTATCACAAATGGATCCACATCTATCAACATTTACAATAGATTTTTTTTGTTCTTTCTTCTATTTCTCCAACTTAGATGAACATAAGTTATCATAATAGGAAAAAATGAATCCTACTCATTTCAGGAGAGAAAGAACGATTGTAAAACCAATAAAAGGTATCATGTTTAACGTACGTTTGGATCATAATAATAAAATCATTCTGGGTTATCTCTCTGGTAATATGCGTCGTATCGCAGACTAGGATAGAACAAACAAAGGATGATCATCAAGCAAAGGAAGATCTCATCCCTCCCGAATCTTCGTTGGATACAGAAACTACAAATACAATAAGTAGTGATCCTCTTCAATCAGCAGATCAAGGGAAAATATGATCAAGAAGTAATTTGTGCACAAAAAAGAAACATGCCTAAATAAAGTCATATGTAAAAAATTTTCTAACTAATTGAAGACAATCAATTTGAATCGGATACAAGGGAAAAAGACAATGAGTAGAAAAACTTATTAGATACCAGAGTCAATTCAATAGTATCTAATAAGTCTAACTATTGGATTTGAACCAATGACTCCTGCCGTATAAAAGCCAATACTCTCTGAGGGAATACTCTAACCACTGAGTTAGGTAGGTAATTCAAAACCAAAAAGAAATTGGAATCTCACTGATATAGTAAATAGCACATTCCTTAGTTCCTTTTCTATTCATTCTCCAAAAAAAGAAGTTGCTTAAGTTTTTTTTTTTGAAAAGAAGTTCGCGAGGGAGAAAATGCGGATAGTGGACAAGAAATCCAAGGTTCAAAAAAGAAAAAGGGCAAATAGTAACTAAAGAATCTTGACTACAGAATCAAGACTAAAGATGAAACCTACGGAATCAAAAAAAATAAAATAGCCATTTTTATAGAAAGACAAAAAAACAAAGAAATTGAAATATAGATATATACAAATATGAAATTCAAATCGAGCATTCCATGACAGATTTTAATTTACCTTCTATTTTTGTACCTTTAGTAGGCCTCATATTTCCAGCATTTTCAATTGTTTCTTTATTTTTTTATGTGCAAAAAAATAATATTGTATAGATCCTAGATTTACAGAGTATAGTTGGTTTAAAGTGGATCAGTGAATATTTTGAATAAATAATAAAAAAAACAAACTACTAATTACTCTACATATGTAGAGTAATTGGTAGTTATCGAATAGTGCTAATATGTACTCTAGCTAATCACTTATTCTAAGTGCTAGTTGATGAGAGTTCCTTGGGGGTCAAGAAAAATAAAGTCAAATTTGGGTTATTCTCTCAATTCCAATCAAATACAACTGGATATAGTATAATATGAATTGGCGATCAAAAGATATATGGATAGAATTTCTAAGAGGGTCTCGAAAAACAAGTAATTTTTTCTGGTCTTTTATCCTTTTTTTAGGTTCATTAGGATTCTTGGTGGTTGGAACTTCCAGCTATCTTGGTAGAAATATCATATCCGTATTTCCGTCTCAGCAAATTCTTTTTTTTCCACAAGGAATCGTAATGTCTTTCTATGGGATAGCAGGTCTATTCATGAGTTCCTATTTGTGGTGCACCATTTTTTGGAATGTAGGTAGTGGTTATGACCAATTTGATAGAAAAGAAGGAATAGTGCGTATTTTTCGTTGGGGATTTCCTGGGCTAAATCGTCGCATCTTCCTTCGCTTCCTTATGAGAGATATCCAATCAATCAGAATTCAGGATAAAGAAGGTCTTTATCCTCGTCGTGTACTTTATATGGAAATCAGGGGTCAAGGACCCATTCCCTTGACCCGTACCGATAACAATTTTTTGACGCCGCGTGAGATTGAACAAAAAGCTGCCGAATTGGCCTATTTCTTGCGTGTACCAATTGAAGTATTTTGAAATGAGTTGAAGAATCAAAGTTTTATCTTATCAGCGAGCAAGTATTTTCGAAATGTTCATTCGAACAAAACATATTCAACTCTTCGATTTTCTCTTTCCTTGTTTCACCGATTCACATCGAATAAAACAAACGTAGAATAAAACAAAAAAAGAGTGAGACGCAGAAAAAGAGTAAGACGTATATGAAATGAAATCAAATTACTATAATAAATTCTAAAAAGATATTGGAAATTAATAAAAAATTCAGAAAAGAATAAATTTTTGGTATACTATTTTCTTATATGCCAAAAATACCTCGTATACGTATGTATGGATCCCAACCAACCCCATTCTGGTATACTAGAAAATTTTTACTAAAAAAAGTAGAATTAATAAACTAATTAAGTAAAAATTTATCCGAACATGAATTTCGTAATAAAGAATTCCTATCGTCTTTTTAGGTGCAAGATTTGTAATTGATATCTTATTTTTCTGAGTTGTGGCTATACAGCACGGTAAAACATTTCGAAACAGTAAAAGGATCCGGGGAAAGTATTTTCATTTCTAAATTTGATTCGTTATTTTCAATAGGTTTTTGAGTATTAATCGAAACGAACAAATGTGGAATTTACTCAATTGAGATATCTATAAATCATAATATTTTTTTATCGTAAAGAAAACCTTTATTCTATTTCTGTGCTCTTTCTAGATCTAAGAATCTAAGAACTAAATTAGTATACAGAGAAAAATAAGAATAGATCCATAGATTTAATACCTTGTTTGTTAGAAAACTCGTGTCTCAATCAAAGAAATAAATGTTTTTTAGAGTCATTGGATGAAGGAGATTGATTAACTATTTAATTTAAAAATACAAAATGAAAAAAAAGAAAACATTGTCTTCTTTCCCATATTTTGCATCTATAGCATTTTTACCCTGGTCAATCTCTCTTTCATTTCAAAAATGTTTGGAACTTTGGATTATTAATTGGTGGAATACCAGTCAATCCGAAACTCTCTTGAATTATATTCAAGAAAAACATGTTTTAGAAAGATTCATAGAATTAGAAGAACTTTTTCTGTTAGAGGAAATGATAAAAGAGTACCCGGAGACGTATATACGAAAACTTCGTATGGGAATACACAAAGAAACGATACAATTAGTTAAAACATACAATGAATATAATCTTCATACCCTTTTGCATTTCTCAACAAATATAATCTGTTTCAGTATTCTAAGTGGTTATTTTATTCTAGGTAATGAGGAACTTGTCATTCTTAACTCTTGGGGTCAGGAATTTCTATATAACTTAAGTGACACAATAAAAGCTTTCTCAATTCTTTTAGTTACTGATTTAGGAATTGGATTTCATTCAACTCATGGTTGGGAACTCCTAATTGGTTCGATCTACAACGATTTTGGGTTGGCACATAAGGATCAGATTATATATGGTCTTGTTTCTACTTTTCCAGTTATTTTAGATACAATTGTGAAATATTGGATCTTCCATTATTTAAATCGTGTATCTCCTTCGCTTGTAGTAATTTATCATTCAATGAATGAATGACGAACTCATTTGGTCTTCTTATATCATATCAATTCAATCAGAATATTTTTTTCTTTCTAAAAAAAGCACTTTCAATCTTAGTAACTTTTTTCTATTTTTACCTGTTCAAGGTATTAGTCCTATATTCTAAGAAAACTATTCCAGTACAATGACAACAGATTCGTGTATAGGGAACTAGACTAGTTCCCTATCTAATTTATTGTAGAAATTCTAGGATCTATGATTGAACATGCAAAATAGAAATCCTTTTTGTTGGGTAAAAAAACAAATGACTCGATCCATTTGTGTTTATGTATCGATTATGATATATGTAATAAACCGGGTATCTATTTCAAATGCATATCCCATTTTTGCGCAACAGGGTTATGAAAATCCGCGAGAAACAACTGGACGAATTGTATGTGCCAATTGTCATTTAGCTAATAAGCCGGTGGAGATTGAAGTTCCGCAAGCTGTTCTTCCTGATACTGTATTTGAAGCCATTGTCCGAATTCCTTATGATATGCAATTGAAACAAGTTCTTGCTAATGGTAAAAAAGGGGGTTTGAATGTGGGTGCTGTTCTTATTTTACCCGAAGGATTTGAATTAGCTCCCACCGATCGTATTTCTCCTGAGTTGAAAGAAAAGGTAGGAAACTTGTCCTTTCAGAGTTATCGTCCCAATAAAAAAAATATTCTTGTGATAGGCCCTGTTCCCGGTAAGAAATATAGTGAGATTGTTTTTCCCATTCTTTCCCCCGACCCTTCTACTAAGAAAGACATTCACTTCTTAAAATATCCCATATATGTAGGTGGGAACAGAGGAAGGGGTCAGATTTATCCTGATGGTAGCAAAAGTAACAATACAATCTATAATGCTACATCCGCGGGTATAGTAAGCAAAATAGTACGTAAAGAGAAAGGTGGATATGAAATAACCATAGTTGATGCATCAGATGGACATCCATCGGTTGATATTATACCTCCGGGTCCAGAGCTTCTTGTTTCAGAGGGTGAATCCATCAAGCTTGATCAACCA